GAGATGGCCGAGTGGTTGAAGGCGTAGCATTGGAACTGCTATGTAGGCTTTTGCTTACCGAGGGTTCGAATCCCTCTCTTTCCGTACCTTCACCTAATTCACCGATCTTACTAACCACAATAGATCAAATAGCAATGGATACGACTATTCCAAGAGTTAGACCTTTCTTTGATATGGATTCTCTATTCCTAATGGCTGTGGTACCGAAAATACTGTTAAAGAAAAGAGTAGACAAGGAATGAAAATCTCCCTCTCGGTCTATGATACCTAAATGGAAGAAAAATCCGGATTAAACCCTTATTTATCTTAACCTTAGGTTAATTTACTTCGCCGAAAGGGAGCAAAATTGTTCGAACCCTTATTCTTATTAGTCTTGATTTTCTTTTTGTTAGGTTTAAGTCTGACGAGAATAATATTCTACAACTAGCAATTCATTTATTTTCAAACCGACCCATTTACTATCTATTATTTGATTGACTAATCCTTTATATTGGAATGGTTGAAGAGTCAAATGGTTTGGCAATTCCTCATGAGGGGATGAATCGAGAGAATTTTGAATTAGAGCTCTAGATTTTTGTTCATCCCTCGCCGCAATAGTATCTCGGGGTTTGCAGCGATAACTGGGTATATCTACTATACGACCATTGACTAAAATATGTCTATGGTTAACTAATTGGCGAGCTCCCGGAATAGTCGGAGCCATACCCAACCGAAAAAGGATGTTATCCAGGCGCATTTCAAGTAATTGTAGTAAAACCTGACCTGTTGACCCTTTTGCCTTTCCGGCGATACGAACGTATTTAAGTAATTGTCGTTCTGTAAGACCATAATGAAAACGCAATTTTTGTTTTTCTTCTAGGCGAATACGATATTGGGATTTTTTCCCGGAACGCGATTGGTTTCTAAGATCACTTCCAGCTCTGGGCCTTTTATTAGTTAGCCCCGGTAAAGCCCCCAGGCGGCGTATTTTTTTGAAACGAGGACCTCGGTAACGCGACATAAAGACTCCTTCTTCTTATTTATATTTAATTATTAATTCTTATTGATGAAATTTCATTCTACAGAATAAACCTAAACTAAAAATGAACTAAATTCGAAATAAAGCGAAATTTACTGAAGTATTATTCTATTAAAGAATAATGAGATGAGTTGGATAAATATCCAGATTTTTCTATTCTCTATATAGAAAAAGAAAAGGATTCTTTTCGTGACATAGTTGTAAATTCCTATAACATAATAAATCAATGGCTTTTGCCACAAGAGGAAGACATTTTTTTTTCAATATTCTTTGATTTCAAAGATGCATTATCAATTATGTAAAACATCGAATAAAATAAATAAAGAAAAGCCGACTATCGGAATCGAACCGATGACCATCGCATTACAAATGCGATGCTCTAACCTCTGAGCTAAGCAGGCTCACATAACATAAATTCGACATGCATAGGAATTCAATAAACTCTTAGAATCTTTGCTATTAACTATTAAGCTATTCATATTCGCTATTCATAATTAATATGAATATATTAAAGAATAGAATATAGAATTTCAAATAACTGTTAAATATTATAGAACATAACAATTAATCTAGCGATATATAATTTCAATTTTTTTTATCACAATGAAATATTCTTTTTTTTTTATTAAAAAAAAAGGAGTCGACCGTTCAAGTATTCGAAATTGCATCGGTAAATGAGTGGAAGCGAGACAGATGTATAGGGTATGTATCCACCTATATTGAATTTCGGATACAGAAAGGATAAAATCGTTTTTGATTGGACCAAATATGAGCCTCCCATAGAAGATGAAAGAAGATAGACAAGAAATCAAAGACAAAGAGGAGAAAACACTTTTTCGAGACAGGAATCGGCATCTATCTAATGAATTCACGGTATAAATGAAAGAAAAAAGGGAACGAGATCACAAGGATATTTTCATCTCAAAAAGGGGGATATGGCGAAATTGGTAGACGCTACGGACTTAATTGGATTGAGCCTTGGTATGGAAACTTACTAAGTGATAACTTTCAAATTCAGAGAAACCCTGGAATTAAGAAAAATGGGCAATCCTGAGCCAAATCACGTTTTCCGAAAACAAACAAAGGTTCAGAAAGCGAAAATCAAAAAGGATAGGTGCAGAGACTCGATGGAAGCTGTTCTAACGAATGGAGTTGATTGTCTTACGTTGGTAGAGGAATCCTTCTATCGAAACTTCATAAAAGATGAAGGATAAACCTGTATACATAATATAGAAGAATTGTTGTGAATCGATTCCATATTGAAGAAAGAATCGAATATTCATTGATCAAACAATTCACTCCATAATCTGATAGATCTTTTGAAGAACTGATTAATCGGACGAGAATAAAGATAGAGTCCCGTTCTACATGTCAATACCGGCAACAATGAAATTTATAGTAAGAGGAAAATCCGTCGATTTTTAAAATCGTGAGGGTTCAAGTCCCTCTATCCCCAAAAAGACCATTTGACTCCCTAATTAT